GGGATTCCCCAAGTTATTAATAGAAGACAGGACTCGAAGAATCGAAGAATTACAGATGAATGTACAAAAAGAACTCAATTGTGTAAACCGAAAACTCAACATTGCTATTAGAAGAATTTCAAATCCTTATGGGCACCCCAATATTCTTGCAGAATTTATAGCCGGACAATTAAAGAATAGAGTTTCATTTCGCAAAGCAATGAAAAAAGCTATTGAATTAACTGAACAGGCAGGTACAAAAGGAATTCAAGTACAAATTGCAGGGCGTATCGACGGAAAAGAAATTGCACGTGTTGAATGGATCAGAGAAGGTAGGGTTCCTCTACAAACCATTCGAGCTAAAATTGATTATTGTGCCTACGCAGTTCGAACTATCTATGGGGTATTAGGCATCAAAATTTGGATATTTGTAGACGAGGAATAATAAGAACTTACTTTACTTGTATTTAGTTCTATCTGGTGATAAAACAAAAAAAGGCAAACTCTTTCATTCCTTTTCTGTTAAATAAAAAAAAAAAAAATGAACAATTCTATAAGGTTGAATAAAAATTCGATTAATCGTTTGATATAATTGCTATGCTTAGTGTGTGACTCGTTGGTTTTTTTAGGATTATAGGATTCAACAAAATCGACCGGCCCGTAGTACGAACTGATAACTATAGAACTAATAATCAACTCATCGCTTCGCATTATCTGGATATAAGGAACCAGTCAAGATATGATATATGAGTCATATCATTGTAGCAACTGAAATCTTTTTTGCATAAACACAAAAGAAAAACCAATCTGATTATGAGTTGTAAAGCAATAAAAGTATACAGATAAATGGAAGGGTGAGAGAAAGATAGGAAAAGAAATATCAATGATATATAATTCCAATATGTAAGGTCTATGAGTCATCTCATATAAAGGGAATGTAATAAAGCATCAATACTGATTGATCCATAATTAGACAAATCGGTGCATAGAAGAAAAAATCAAGAGCCCTGAGCCAATAAAGACTGAGAAGGTTGACTCAAGAAAAAATTTCATTCATTAATAAATTTCATTAAGGGCTCCGTTGTAGAATTCAGACCTAACCATTAATCGAGAAGTGGTGGGGACGACAGAACCTGTGAATGCATAAGATTCTATTGAAAACGAATCCTAATGATTCATTGGGTAGGATGGCGGAACGAACCAGAAACCTATTCATTTATTCTGAGAGGTCATGTCATAGACTAATCTTACAATTGAATGTTGAAAGAGTAAATATTCGCCCGCGAATTTTTTTTTATTTCTAAATTTTAGTCGATTCGATATGATAATACAAAGGAAAAAGAAAATAAAGATTCATTATAACGTTATATAAAAACGACATTATCTATAAATAGAAGAAGTGTTTAATTATATATTAAAACACAAAAAATTTTAAATTTATAATAGATATAGATTAGATAAAATTTAAAAGAATACCACGATTCCGTATATTATTCACCGTGTATATTATTTTTTAATTGTTTAATTCGCGAGGAGCTGGATGAGAAGAAACTCTCATGTCCAGTTCTGTAGTAGAGATGGATGGAATTGATAAACAACCATCAACTATAACCCCAAAAGAACCAGATTCCGTAAACAACATAGAGGAAGAATGAAAGGAATATCTTATCGAGGCAATCGTATTTGCTTCGGTAGATATGCTCTTCAAGCGCTTGAACCCGCTTGGATCACATCTAGACAAATAGAAGCAGGGCGGCGAGCAATGACACGAAACGCACGCCGCGGTGGAAAAATATGGGTACGCATATTTCCAGACAAACCCGTTACAGTAAGACCTACAGAAACACGTATGGGTTCGGGTAAAGGATCTCCCGAATATTGGGTAGCTGTTGTTAAACCCGGTAGAATACTTTATGAAATGAGCGGAGTAGCAGAAAATATAGCCAGAAGGGCAATTTCAATAGCGGCATCCAAAATGCCTATACGAACTCAATTCATTCTTTCGGGATAGGGATGTAGAAACAAAGGAAAGGGGTCTTTTGTATGAAAAAAAAAAAAAAAAATTGCAGGTTTTTTGTTTTGAACAAATAATATTTCTTTTTTTTTATTTAGACCCTTGCATTGAAAACAAAAAAAATCGATAAAAAAACGATATGATTCAACCTCAAACCCATTTGAATGTAGCGGATAACAGCGGAGCCCGAGAATTGATGTGTATTCGAATCATAGGAGCTAGTAATCGACGATATGCTCATATTGGTGACGTTATTGTTGCTGTAATCAAGGAAGCCGTACCAAATACACCTCTAGAAAGATCAGAAGTAATCCGAGCTGTAATTGTACGTACTTGTAAAGAACTCAAACGCGAAAACGGTATGATAATACGATATGATGACAATGCTGCAGTTGTTATTGATCAAGAAGGAAATCCTAAAGGAACCCGAATTTTTGGCGCGATCGCCCGGGAATTAAGACAGTTAAATTTCACTAAAATAGTTTCATTAGCACCCGAAGTATTATAAGGGAAGGCCGTAATATAGTTATAGTATTTGGTATTTGAATGAAACCGATTAATTAGTAGATTTTTTATATATCACGTATATACCTTTAATAATTCAGAAATAAAGATAAATAAAAAAAGAAAAAGAGCATGTTGATTATATCAAAATTTGGGGGCAACAAAAATCTTAGTTTATCATGAGTAAAGACACTATTGCTGACATAATAACCGCTATACGAAATGCTGACATGAATAAAAAAAGAACAGTTCGAATACCATCTACTAACATCACTGAAAATATTGTTAAAATCCTTTTACAAGAAGGTTTTATTGAAAACGTGAGAAAACATCAGGAAAGCAATAAATATTTTTTGGTTTTAACACTACGACATAGAAGAAATAGAAAAGGATCGTATAGAACTGTTTTAAATTTAAAACGGATCAGTCGACCCGGTTTACGAATATATTCTAACTATCAAAAAATTCCTAGAATTTTAGGCGGAATGGGGATTGTAATTCTTTCTACTTCTCGAGGTATAATGACAGACCGAAGGGCTCGAATAGAAGGAATCGGCGGAGAAATTTTGTGTTATATATGGTAATCTTTCTGATAGACGAATTATACGCAGAACTTTCATATTTGTGAAAAAGAGAAAGGACAACTTTATAATATTACCCCTCTTACATTAGTTGATACTTCAAAGCGGTTTTACCTGGAATGAAACAAAAAAAAGATTCATGAGGGTTTAATTACTGAACAACTTACCAATGGTATGTATCTTCCGGGTTCGTTTAGATTTGAGATAATGAAAATATGATTCTGGCTTTTGTTTCGGAAAGGATTCGACGTTGGTTTATACGTATACTACCAAGAAATAGAATAAAAATTGAGGTAAGTCCTTATTTAAACCAAAGGACGTATAGTTTATAGACTCCAAAGCAAAGACTCGAATGATTCGGTGGTTTTTTCAATTTCAACATTCTTTCGTGGGGATACAATTCGAAGTTAAAAATTTCAAGAAACTTATTTTCTTCCAATAAATAGTAAGAAAAGGAATGACAAATATGAAAATAAGGGCCTCTGTTCGTAAAATTTGTGAAAAATGTCGATTGATCCGTAGGCGGGGACGAATTATAGTAATTTGTTCCAACCCGAGACATAAACAAAGACAAGGCTAATCTTTCTAAAGCAAAAAAGACTCTAGAAATCAAAAGTAACCGATGTACAGATGTACAAATAAATAAGTAAAAAAAAATAAGGATACGTTTTGACATGAAATGGATATATCCATATATCTCTGACTTATATTTATGAGATGATAAAATATGGCAAAACCTATACCAAAAATTGGTTCACGTAGAAATAGACGTATTGGTTCACGTAAGAATGCGCGTAGAGTACCAAAGGGAGTTATTCATGTTCAAGCAAGTTTCAATAATACGATTGTGACTGTTACAGATGTGCGGGGTCGAGTAATTTCTTGGTCCTCCGCCGGGGCTTGTGGATTCAAGGGTACAAGAAGAGGTACACCATTTGCCGCTCAAACCGCAGCAGGAAATGCTATTAGGACAGTAGTGGATCAAGGTATGCAACGAGCAGAAGTCATGATAAAAGGCCCGGGTCTCGGAAGAGATGCGGCATTAAGAGCTATTCGTAGAAGTGGTATACTATTAAGTTTCATACGCGATGTAACCCCTATGCCACATAATGGCTGTAGGCCCCCTAAAAAAAGGCGTGTGTAAAAATAAACATTGAAGAGATTTCAAGAGAAATAAATAATTCAATGATTTGATCAAATAATATACTATGGTTCGAGAGAAAGTAACAGTATCTACTCGGACACTACAGTGGAAGTGTGTTGAATCAAGAGCAGACAGTAAGCGTCTTTATTATGGACGCTTTATTCTGGCCCCACTTATGAAAGGTCAAGCGGATACAATAGGAATTGCGATGCGAAGAGCTTTGCTCGGAGAAATAGAAGGAACATGTATCACACGCGCAAAATCTGAGAAAATACCACATGAATATTCTACCATAATAGGTATTCAAGAATCCGTACATGAAATTTTAATGAATTTGAAAGAAATTGTATTGAGAAGTAATCTATATGGAACTCGTAACGCGTCTATTTGTATCAAGGGTCCTGGATATGTAACTGCTCAAGACATTATCTTACCACCTTCTGTGGAAATCGTTGATAATACACAGCATATAGCTAACCTAACGGAACCAATTAATTTGTGTATTGAATTACAAATTGAGAGGAATCGCGGATATCGTATAAAAACGCCAAATAACTTTCAAGACGGAAGTTATCCTATAGATGCTGTATTCATGCCTGTTCGAAATGCGAATCATAGCATTCATTCTTATGTGAATGGGAATGAAAAACAGGAGATACTTTTTCTCGAAATATGGACAAATGGAAGTTTAACTCCTAAAGAAGCACTTCATGACGCCTCCCGGAATTTGATTGATTTATTTATTCCTTTTTTACATGCAGAAGAAGAAAACTTACAG